TTGATTTGTCCGGGGTCGATGCCCGAGCGGTTAATGGGGACGGACTGTAAATTCGTTGGCAATATGTCTACGCTGGTTCAAATCCAGCTCGGCCCAATAATTCGCTGATCCAAGATGAAATTATATAATCCATTTATTTTCCAGAAATGCCTGATACAGAAGAATAAGAAAAATAAAACTTTCTGATATATCCCTACTTTTATTTATTTGTTATCAAAAATTCTGATCTTCTTAATGATCTAGATTCATATTAGGATCTGTAAGTATAAAGTCTAAAGAAAAGAGTAAAGAAAAAAATACTCTTTTTGTTCATTGAAAGATTGATTCTCAATTGATTTGGCAATAACAAAAGGATTACTATTAATCCATGTCACTCTTACTAAACCATGGGATATCAATATATCACCCGCGTCCCGGTTACAACAGGGTGATTAAGAGAGATCATACGAATCTATATTCTATACACCTTATTTCCTTGGGATTGTAGTTCAATTGGTCAGAGCACCGCCCTGTCAAGGCGGAAGCTGCGGGTTCGAGCCCCGTCAGTCCCGGCGGACCCAACAAATACTCAATTCATCTCTCCTTTTCTATGAAAAGGGAGATGAAAAGGGGGACAAGGAGCAGAATTTTATTCCCAACGCGGATCTTGATTTATTTTTTTTTTCTTTTCATTTAGCATTTCTCATCAAACCAATCGGGAAATGTCCATTATTTCAACTAGTACCGATTGGTGGGAGAGAGACATATGTGGATCAGTACAAGTCCTGGTAGCATCATATTCATAATTCCAAGAATACCGTACTGGGTCTGACTTTTTCACTTGCTCCTGATCCGTCTAATGGAATAGAATACCATATGTTTCTGGGGAGCACATACACAAATGGAATTCCTTTCTTTTCTTGTACAATATGATAAAAAATGAATTTCACATAGTTACACTGATAGAATACTTTTCAGATTCAAATTTAACCTATTTCTTTTTCTGGTTCCGATTCCGATCGTGTATAATCTCAATTACGAATTTGAATTTGACACAATTTATCTCATTCAAATTGCACACTGAACTTTTGATATATGCGTCCCACCAGTACTAATCCAAAGAAAGAGGATATTAATAAAAGAAAGATCAAACAAGGATACTGTCCCTCTTATCAAGAGAATGAAGAATCTTTTTACCTTCCTAAGGTAAAGGTCCCATCGAAGACAGAACAAACAGTGCATTTGATGGAATATTAGATCTTTTATAACGGGACTCATCTTTATCACACTTCTTTGTCTTCCAAGAAAATTAGATCATTAAAAAAACAGAGTTTAGACCTTCACTCCGTCCTTTTTTCCATTTCACTTCGGGGTTTGTAACCAATGGAAGTGGAAACGCGGTTAGATGATACTTGATCAGATGATTGTACCCGGAAGGCGGTAGGTTATAGAAAAGAATGGAAAAAAAAATGCAAAATAAAGGAATTTTTGATTGGATTATAGATAAAATTTTGGATTCGGTATGGATAAAAGATCTTCCTATGTTATACTATTCAATTCTCGACGATGAATCCATTTGATAGCTCAGATATTGTTATTCATGATATTGAGCCGATTCAATATCATCGAGATGTAATTCATCCCATTGAATTTACAGGCGAAAGATTTATCATCTCTATGGGATTAAATCCCGAGTTATTGCGAAGTAAAAAAAAACGAAAGATAAGATTATGGAAGTAAATATTCTTGCATTTATTGCTACTGCACTGTTCATTCTAGTTCCTACTGCTTTTTTACTTATCATATATGTAAAAACAGTCAGTCAAAATAATTAATTTGAATGAATTTGAATGAAACTTGACTTCGTAGTTCTTATCAATGATTGAAGAAATGAAATCAAAAATAAAAAGGATTCCCATTTTGCGTCTTAAATGAAATGAGCGGACTAGAATCATCAGTATTCTATGAGATCCGATAGTATGGTAGAAAGAGTCATATATTTCTTTCTACCATACTATTTATTTTATTAGTGTTATTTAATGTATAAAGGTGTACTCTATAAAGATAGAGGCTTAATATAGATCAATCTAAAATCAAATATGTATCTTCATCCATCATATATGTAGATATCAATTACATATATGTAATGTACATAGCACTCCAATTCTATTTCTTTGCTTCATCTATTTGATTGGTATTGATTACAATCAATATCAATTTGAAAAAAAAAAAAAGAAATAAAAAAGGATCCGTTGTTCCTCATTGTCCATATATAATTCTGGTAAGAGCGGGTTCATCGAAATAGAAAGTTTAGGAAGAATTTTGTTGGAAGAAATTTCCTATCATCTGTATTCCTCTTACTTTCGAAATACGAACATGGGATGGGAATCAGTCAAATATCTCTTTGATTTTGGTATTATTCATCTAATACATTACTCCACCGGAATCCAAACTGTAAATTAATAATTTAATTTAATTAGATAGTTAAAAACGCTAACTCAATTTCGTAGTACCCTTAGAGTCCACTTCTTCCCCATACTACGAGTGAAAGGGAAAATGTAAAGACTACCATTAAAGCAGCCCAAGCGAGACTTACTATATCCATGTGAATTGTGTCCCCTACCTCTATGAATATGAAGGAATTATTCCATTATTGCTCACTAATAATAGTGGAATCAATGGTGCAGAGTCAAAAAAAAAAGGGGGGGTGGTGTTCTGTTCTGGACCAACACTATTGATGAACTAATCCAATAAATCCATTTAGAACAAGTTCTTATATGATTTCTAGTAGAATCTGGAAACATTAAGCCCAAGCAAAATAACAACAGGAAGTGACACCCTTAGAAGTATCGAGGGAATATTACTAATAAACATGTAGGATAATCTAGAACATGTAGGATAATCAAACCTAGTGTTTCTTTTTTTGTCCTTCCTAAGTAAAAGGCATAAAAATATGGAATCAAGACAGATTGCTACCCATCACATACCCCGATTTCCCATTTGATCTAACCCTTACCCTCTCCTGATTGTTTCTTTGAAACAATCGTAAAATAGCCCATTCTTTATCTTTACTAGGGTTACCAAAAAGAAATTCTTTCTTTTTGCAATAAAAAAAGCTACAATCTAATTAATATTGATTGAATGCTCAAGCATTCAGAGACTCTCGTGAGTCTGTATACAAAGTATCTTCCGCCCTTTCCACAACTACTAATTAGATTCCCCGTCCGGCTATCCAATCTAATTCAAGGCCTAGTTAGTAGACACTACATTAGTAGTGGAAGGGAATCGGTAAGTCTTGATAGCCCTTCCACTACTCTAATCTTTCTTTTGTTGAATCCTCGACGCAAGGATTTACAGCCCTCTACAGATGCTTAGAATCAAACACGTATCAACAGCCTTCCTCCCCCCTGCTGGGGAATAATTCGTCGAGTTATATCAGTATAAGGAATTTTTAGTCTTTTGTTGATCAGGCGACACCCGGATTTGAACTGGGGAAAAAGGATTTGCAGTCCCCCGCCTTACCACTCGGCCATGCCGCCAAAACGATCCAAAATAGATGAAAATATTCCCCCTTTTTTATATTTATACTTGCATCTTGAATTCCTTTTTCCTTAATACCTTTCCTAATTCCTAAACTAAAAGAAATCCTTCCTTTTTTGGATTGGATATATCCCTTGGATTGATTATATAGTCTATCAAAACAAAAGACACAATAACTAAAAACTTCCTCTCTCGTTTATATTGCAAAAAAAAAATGTGTCTTTTCAGTCACAAAAACAAAAATTCAAGACAAATTGGAACCATTAACTATTGGCTGTGAATTCATGAACGATTCTTGGATTTAAATCTCAAATTGGGTTTCCGTAATGACATAATAAAATCAAAATTGATACATAACTAATTAGTATTGATTCTTTTCAATAAAAAATCCTTCTCAATTTCAATTATAATACTTCTCAATTTCAATTATAATAACAATTATGAGTATATGTAAACCCTAGAAGAGAAATTGTTACACAGATATCTAGGGGTATCTTATCTATATGATGCCTATAGGGAATTAGCAGGAAATTTTTGTGCGTCAATTTTTCATTCAATAGATTGAATCTAAAATAGAAATTTGGATAAAGCACAACTTACGTTGCTCCGAATAGAACTGCTATAAAGGCGGAGACGGATATATAGATATCTGCATATGTTTAATAAGTAGAATCCTTCTTACGCACTTCAATTATCTTCTATGAATTCTACTAAAAATAGGTAAAAATATCTTCCTTCTCTGCGAATCTTTTTTTGAACAACAGAATCCGGTTAGGTGCTAAAAAAATCAACTCTATATTCTTTATGATTATTCTGTCTTTATCTTAATCTTAGCAAACAGATCAAATCCTGAATACATTTATTTTTCTGATATCCAGTGGGATTGAAATATGTAATATCATAATAATGGTAGAAATGAAATCGCTTTTGTTTTTATATTCTATAACAAAACGTCATAAATCTAAGTGGCATTTATCAATTCCTTTTCATTTGTATCTGTTGCAAATTCCAATTTGAGTAGAAAATTCTCTTTATTCCTCCGTTCATACGTATTTCATAGATTACATACATATATGTAGTTGGGTAAAATTTCATGTGATTCAGTAAACAGAATCTAAATTCCATCATTGCTAGATCGATTCATATGATTCGATGAAGAATGATCCAATAGTGGGGTTTTTCGATAAATGGGAAAGGAAATTAAAAATGCTCCGGGATGGAAATGAGGGAATGTCTACAATACCTGGGTTTAATCAGATACAATTTGAAGGATTTTGTAGGTTTATTGATCAGGGCTTGACGGAAGAACTTTATAAGTTTCCAAAAATTGAAGATACAGATCAAGAAATTGAATTTCAATTATTTGTGGAAACATATCAATTGGTTGAACCGTTGATAAAAGAAGGAGATGCTGTGTATGAATCACTCACATATTCTTCTGAATTATATGTATCTGCGGGATTAATTTGGAAAACCAGTAG